TAGAACTAGTAGTGAAAGCGAGAGGTCCAGTATACGAACCCGCGCGAAAAGTAGTGATTTAACTTTAAGAGAAAAGTCTAATGATCTCGATGCAACTCAAAAATACAGGCATTTGTGGGTTCAATGCGAAAATTGTTATGGATTAAATTATAAGAAATTTTTGAAATCAAAAATGAATATTTGTGAACAATGTGGATATCATTTGAAAATGAGTAGTTCAGAAAGAATCGAGGTTTTGATCGACCCCGGTACTTGGGATCCTATGGATGAAGACATGGTTTCTCTGGATCCGATTGGATTTCATTCGGAGGAGGAGCCTTATAAAGATCGTATTGATTCTTATCAAAGAAAGACTGGATTAACTGAGGCTGTTCAAACAGGCGTAGGTCAACTAAATGGTATTCCCGTAGCAATTGGGGTTATGGATTTTCAGTTTATGGGGGGTAGTATGGGATCTGTAGTCGGGGAGAAAATCACCCGTTTGATTGAGTACGCTACCAATCAATTTCTACCTCTTATTATAGTGTGCGCTTCGGGGGGAGCGCGCATGCAAGAAGGAAGTTTGAGCTTGATGCAAATGGCTAAAATATCGTCTGCTTTATATGATTATCAATTAAATAAAAAGTTATTATATGTACCAATCCTTACATCTCCTACTACTGGTGGGGTAACAGCTAGTTTTGGTATGTTGGGAGATATTATTATTGCCGAACCAAATTCCTACATTGCATTTGCGGGTAAAAGAGTAATTGAACAAACATTAAATAAAACAGTACCCGAAGGTTCACAAGCGGCTGAATATTTATTTCAAAAGGGCTTATTCGACCTAATCGTGCCACGTAATCTTTTAAAAAGTGTCCTGAGTGAATTATTTAAGCTGCATGCCTTCTTTCCTTTGAATTCCAATTCAATCAAGTAGAGCGCACTAAGTTCAATTATTTTATTTGTAGAAAACAAGTAGTTAGCTTATCGGAATCAAAGTAAATAAGAATGGAGTTTTCTTTGGTGACCTAAGGTCGAATTGTAGAAAGAATAAAAAGTTGGAGATAACTCTTTTTTACCTAGATTCCCGATGACTAATTAAGAAGTCTCTATTATCATCAATCATCAATCAACAAGATAAAAACGCGAGTTCTTCCTTTTGGAAAATTAGGCAAATAAAACAGATTTTGTCTTACGTATATAATCAAATTTAAAGATAGAAAAGATAGATATCTATCTTTTCTATCGTTCTCTATCTCCCCAAAATACCCTTTTCACTACAAATCGCAGTTTTGTCGCATTCTAACGAACCTTTCGATAATTTGTAAGAAACTCTTTCTTTATTAAATTATAAGACAAGAACAAAACACAAAGAAATGAAAAAAATAAGAAAGTTGATTATCATACCTATCTTTCATGTAGATAGATTAATAAGTCCATTTATTTAGTTCTACACTCCTTGGACTTATTCTATATACTCACTTAGATATATAGATACTTATCTCTCTAATAAGAATTTAAAAATTGAATTTCTTAATAATAACTATGAATTCATAATAATACTAATTACATTACAATTCTTAATAATAATTAGTATTATTATGATATTTATACTAATTATAACAGGTACAAATAGTAAATCGAGGTACCCCATTTTATGACAACTTTCAATTTTCCCTCTATTTTTGTTCCTTTAGTAGGCCTAGTATTTCCGGCAATTGCAATGGCTTCTTTATTTCTTCATGTTCAAAAAAATAAGATTGTTTAGATCTGAGGGGACCCAACCAACCCCATACATTTTTTTAAAACTTAGACTTGTAGCATAACACAGATATTTAGTTCGGGAAATATGGTATAACATGTGATTTCCGCCGAACATAAAAGAAAAAGCTCTTATGCCTGCGGAAAATGATCTATGAGTAAATGAATTCTAGCTAGTTTCAAATAGATCAGGATCGCTAGATGCCTAAAATGTAAAGTTGGTGGATCTATATCAATATGTATATTGGGATCATATGAAGGTTATGTTATTATTTTAGATCTAACCAATTTGATGAATTCCTCCTAAAGGTCCCATCAAACTAGTACTAGTTCACATCAAACTAGTGCTAGTTGATGAGAATTCCTTCGGAAACAAAAAAAGTAAAGTCAAAATCATTTGGGGTATTCTCTCAATTCCAATAAAATGCAATCGGATCAAGTATGAGTTGGCGATCAGAACATATATGGATAGAACTTATAACGGGGTCTCGAAAACTCAGTAATTTTTGCTGGGCCCTTATCGTTTTTTTAGGTTCATTAGGATTCTTATTGGTTGGAACTTCCAGTTATCTTGGTAGAAATTTGCTATCTTTTGTTCCGTCTCAGCAAATCATTTTTTTTCCACAAGGGATCGTGATGTCTTTCTACGGGATCGCGGGTCTCTTTATTAGTTCCTATTTGTGGTGCACAATTTCCTGGAATGTAGGTAGTGGTTATGATCGATTCGATAGAAAGGAAGGAATAGTGTGTATTTTTCGTTGGGGATTTCCTGGAAAAAATCGTCGCATATTCCTCCGATTTCGTATAAAAGATATTCAATCGGTTAGAATAGAAGTTAAAGAGGGTATTTATGCTCGTCGTGTCCTTTATGTGGACATCAGGGGTCGGGGGGCGATTCCATTGACCCGTACTGATGAGAATTTAACTCCACGAGAAATTGAACAAAAAGCCGCGGAATTGGCCTATTTCTTGCGTGTACCAATTGAAGTCTTTTGAGAAAAAACTGGGGTTTCTCAGCAGGAGGGAAAAAAGCAACAATCCTCTTTTTTTTTCTATAACTGAACTGAAGTTTCGTCAGAACGTTCAGTGCAGACAAAGCCGCATATAGGGAACAACCATAAAACTCTTTTTTTGTGGTTTTTATGCGTATCCAAATCCATGCAATGCAACTTAATTGAAACAAGTAAGAAATTGAACTACTAGAATTCAATTCATCTCATATATGAAACGATTTTAAAAGGAAGAAATTTCTCTTTTTTTTAAGTTCAATATTTGTTGGAAGTGATACTTTAGAAGCAGATAAATCATATCTTCTAAATTATTTCTTTTTTGTCAATCGACCTTTTTTATCTTTTTGTTTGTGTTCTTTACTAACCAATAATGGGTTTTCTTAATAATGATAACCGGCCCATTTCTGTTTTGTTTTGCCGCTAATCATCAGAATATCTTTCTCTCAATTGTTCTATTCTTGGCTATAAAGAATCGTTGGAATTTTTTCGAAATATTGGATAGTTTGATAGAAAAGGAGTTCTTTCGTCTCAAAATCTCAATAATATTCATTCTTTAATAAAATAAAGTTAAAGTGCTTCTTTCGTTCATTCAGCGAAAGGAGACACTTGTTTGGAATTTGATGAATTGAGATATCTGGAAACAATTGATTATTTCTTCATTCGAATTCAAAGTGGAGTTTTAGTCCATTTCTGTATTTTTTCTAGATTCAAACAAAATCACAAATAAAATAGATTCATAGGTTTGATATCTTGTCTCGAACTCGTGTTTGAAAGAAATATTCGATGACATAGAGTCGACAAATGAAGTGGGTTAATTTAAAATTCACAGGTGAAAAATGGCAAAAAAGAAAGCATTCACTCCTCTTTTGTATCTTGCATCTATAGTATTTTTTCCCTGGTGGATTTCTCTCTCATTTACTAAAACTATGGAATCTTGGGTTACTAATTGGTTGAATACTGGTCAATCCGAAATTTTTTTGAATGATATTCAAGAAAAAAGTATTCTAGAAAAGTTCCTAGAATTAGAGGAAATCCTCTTGTTGGACGAAATGATCAAGGAATATTCGGAGACACATCTACAAAAGCTTTCTATAGGAATCCACAAAGAAACGATCCAATTAATCAAGATACACAACGAGGATCGTATCCATACGATTTTGCACTTCTCGACAAATATAATCTGTTTTGTTATTCTAAGTGGTTATTCGATTTTAGGTAATGAAGAACTTGTTATTCTTAACTCTTGGGCTCAAGAATTCCTATATAACTTAAGTGATACAGTAAAAGCTTTTTCGATTCTTTTATTAACCGATTTATGTATCGGATTTCATTCACCCCATGGTTGGGAACTAATGATTGGTTCTGTTTACAAAGATTTTGGATTTGTTCATAATGATCAAATTATATCTGGTCTTGTTTCCACCTTTCCAGTTATTCTCGATACTATTTTTAAATATTGGATTTTCCGTTATTTAAATCGCGTATCTCCGTCACTTGTAGTTATTTATCATTCAATGAATGATTGATAAATGATTCACCGATATTAATCTAATCCAATTAGAATGTTTCTGACCTTGTAGTTCTACATAAGTATTAAAAACTTTCTATCCGGGGGATTTGCATCCTATAGTATTAGTATTCCAGTAAAATGATTCCAGTAAATAGCAGAATCGTGGATAGGGAACTAGACTAGCGACCTACCAAATTTATTGTAGAAATTTTCGGATCAATGATTAGACCATGCAAACTAGAAATACTTTTTTTTGGATAAAGGAACAGATTACTCGATCTATTTCCATATCGCTCATGATATATATCATAACTTGGACATCCATTTCAAGTGCATATCCCATTTTTGCGCAGCAGGGTTATGAAAATCCACGAGAAGCTACTGGACGTATTGTATGTGCCAATTGCCATTTAGCTAATAAACCCGTGGATATTGAGGTTCCACAAGCGGTACTTCCTGATACTGTATTTGAAGCAGTTGTTCGAATTCCTTATGATAAGCAAGTAAAACAAGTTCTTGCTAATGGGAAGAAAGGGGGGTTGAATGTGGGCGCTGTTCTTATTTTACCGGAGGGGTTTGAATTAGCTCCTTCCGATCGTATTTCTCCCGAGATGAAAGAAAAGATAGGCAATTTGTCTTTTCAGAGCTATCGCCCTAATAAAAAAAATATTCTTGTGATAGGGCCTGTCCCTGGTCAGAAATATAGTGAAATCACCTTTCCTATTCTTTCCCCCGAC